GGATGCCGAGTAAAGGGTGGCCAGCTTCGACCTTTGCTTTGAACAGGGGTTAGCATTATCAAAAACCATTGCTCATAAAAGGGATCTCTTTCCTAAAAGGCATATCTCGTACGCTAGGGAATGTGCTTCTCTCGTACGCTAGTACGCTAGGGAATGTGCTTCGGCTTCAGCCTAGCTACTTTTTTGATTGGTGACTAAACTACTAAAAGCAAACTTTAGCTATCAATTCTTTTCTCTATGTTCAGAAATCATTAACGGATGCAGAACTGGATACTCTGCTTAAAGCAATAAGCCTCCCTTGGATAGATCGAAGAAAGAAGCACTGTGCGTTACCAGGTGTAGTGGAGAAAGCAAGGGCAAAGGTTTCATCAGAAAGAGATGCTCGAGCGATACCAGGATCACGATACGATTAATCTGATGGCGCAGCACGAACAGGAAATAGATAACCTAGCCCTGGGAAGGAAAGGGAACAGTTTAGTCCCTCCGATCCGTCAATCAACGATAGGGTTACCCAGAATTCTAATTAATAGGAAGGTTGGACTACCTCGAATGGCAACATGCTCGCTGATTCCTACCACTCCTATCTACATAACTGCTCCAGAGAAGGGAAGGCAGATGTCAGTGAAACGGGTAATAATACACCCTCGACTACTGGGTGAGTGAGAAAAGACAACATCCTCCTCCGGTTACACTCCCTGTGGTGCTTTCAGCGGGGGATTCGTTATGGAAAGCGGGAAACTCAAGTAAGTACGGCTTTTCGATAGCTAATACGAGTTGGGATGACCACCTGGAACCAAAACAAACTCTATAACTTGTTTAAAACAAGCTAGAACAGCATCAATTGAATTCAAGGTATAAACACACTGATAAGAAATACATGGGGCCTTATGCCCCGCTATGCACTCTACCACTTCAATTCAATGATTGACTTCACCGATACCAAACCTCGCTTGAGAGAGATCTATCACTGGCATGTGGTAAACCATACTAGTGAATGAGCCATATCGAGCTGTGGTCTTACTCTAGAACTCAAGTTCGATGAGCTCTTAGCGGAGTTGTGCCTACTATCTACTAAGTGTGTGCTAGGGAAAGAAAGCAGAGCAGTTCTCACTCTGTCCGGTGACCAAGAAAGAAAGCTTCAAGAATACCGTAAACAGATCAGAGAAACCTCATACCGAATCGCCACGTGAAAGCGGGGTTAAGGTAAGGCAGGAAAGACTGACGCCGAAAGATATGTTTTGAAGAGAGCTCCATCGGGTTGAAGCCGAATTGCAGAGAATCAAGATCTTCTACCTTTGTTTGTTCCATCAATGCCCTTCGGACTGGCCTAAGAGTTGGGTCCCTGTCTGTAATTATGTGGCTAGGTAACCCATTTATGGCTTGTGGTCTTTCTGCTTATGACGTAGCACTATTCCATCTTGTAAATAACGCCTTCTTTAAGGCGCTACTATTTCTAGCGGCATAGGTGCTTTATCACAATACGAAACATGTACATACGAGGACTACGATTCCTATTTAGAGATATTCCTACGAGCGATAGACGTAGTAAAGAAATTACGTACGCCAATAATAATAATATGACTACGATTTATCGCAATACGAATTAGCGTTGATTGCTCCTCTCCCTCTGGACTAGGCCGATCCAACTCAATTAGAAGATCGGGGAATCGAATCCTATTCTCGGAACTTCCCGCATCCCTAGTATTGTCCTCGGCTAATGCAAAGAAAAGATAAGGGCACGGTTTCGGCTAAGCCAATTGATCTGCTCCTTAACGGATTTGATAGTTGTAGCTGGTACTAAGCCCTCCTGAGTTCGCAATCTAATTATAATTAATAATAGTTTCGGTTCCGGAAATCCTATCGTTATCTTCGGCTTCAAAGCAAAGGGAGGGATATCAGTAGCAGTGAATATGTCTTGTTTCGGATCCGTGAATCCAAAGCTTCCGGGTATATGAGGCCGCCTATACGGTTCCTAATCTAACTGCAGCGTATCATGATGGCAAGCTAAATTCAATCAAAGGAATCTCACCTAACGCTAGCTCCGGCAATCCTGGGACGAGTCCATACGCTAGAGTAGAGAAAAGACGAGCGCTATCCCTTTTTTTCTAAAATCCCAATCCTAGGGTCAAACCTATCCTTGGTTTAGGCAATGCCAACCTTTCCTTTCGAACAACGGTACTTACTGCCCGTAAAACAGATCGGCACCTATCCTCGGTCTCGGCTATCTTTACGGCATACCCCGAAGACGAATCAGAATTATCGACTTTAACAGATCGATGTTTTGTCGTTCAATCAAAAGCATGATTCAATTAATAGCTCGGCTTTCGAGTCCTATCCTACTCGGCTTCTCCCCATTTTTCAGACATTTTCCTATCAGTCTCACCGTCAAGATCGCAGTTCACAAAGCACACCAACTATATGTGACCCCTATACAGACCAATGAATACAAGGAATAAGATAAGCCCCTGGCCCGACTACTACTACTGTATTCCTCTCCACTCTCCTCGTCAGTTCGAGCCCGGCTCGCAACAACAACAAGGCCTTTGGTCATATCATATCTCGGCGCCTCCCTTGACATGTTATAATGCATCTATAATTTAAAGATTAGTGTCCCAAACCCTGGTCCACCTGAATTCCATTGTGTGATCAGAATACGCAAGCTAGAACGTTGTTGAAGCAAACATATAGGTAGAGGTAGCTTAATCACTAAATCAAAGAAGCCAAGGTATCGAAGGAACATAAGGTTTCCAATGCTACTAGGTAACTCCAAAAGGTTCCAATTTCCATTTCCTAAATCGTTTGTTTGGAGGTTGTAAAGAAGATAAGTTGACTCAGGCTATTTCTTCAGCTTAGAACTATAAACTTTGAGGTACCTTTTGTGCTTTAACATGTGAATAGCATCCGGCAACCAATATTCGTCTCTTCCAGTGCTAGAACATGCAAGCAAACCTTCTTTGAATACGAAAGAATGCTTGTTTTAAGGCAATGCGAGAGCTTACCAGAGAACAAAGGAGAGTAATGAGTTGATAGATAGGAGGCAGGCCCAATGATATTCAATAAAGGATAGACCGAATTCCGTCCGTATAAACATAATTTTTATTTTCTTGTAAAGTATTTCTTTTATTTTAGAGGAGTCTCTAAAGAATATTCATCATCATCTCTAAAGATAAAGGTGAGTTCCAGCAGAATGTCTATTGAACAAGAGCACAGCGAACTTCGAAATAAGAGACTGAACTTACTTTCTTTCTTGCTTGCTTACTTCTTCCTTGTTAATAGTAGGGATCAAGCTAGTCAATTCAAACCTTCGCCGCTTGCTTGTAATCCGCTTACCACTTGCTGATACTCTAGAAACGACATATCGAATTAGGGCTCTTTCCCATTGAGACCAGTACCCGTAGTTTTGAATAGATTGAATAGGAATGAATGAGAGCAATAGAAAAGCACATCAATGGAATTTCTTGAAGAAAATAGATAAAATGAAATGGAATTACAGAACAAAACAGTGATGATTGAAGGAATTGGACAAAACCAACGATTACTGCGAATGGAAGAAATGAAAGTTCAGATCGATCTAATCCTCGGCTCCACGAAGCGAAGTATGTTCAAATCCACGGAGGGACTTGAATTATTACTTCTATTTACTTGATTTGCTGGGGAAGAAAATCATTAAAATACCACTAAGGCCGGGCAAGTGCAAGTCCCGATAACGGGAAGAAATGCCTACCGTGCGTAGTACCGATGTACAACCAAGACTAAAATTGGACTAGACCTTTTATCTTGGGCTCGTTCCGAGTAAGGATTCTTTTGCCTACCTCGATTCAAGTTCCGACAAAGACTGGGACGGAGCTACTTCTTCCAAGGATGGATATGCACACCGTACCGACTTGTGAGACCAACATTCTATTCAATCAACTATTATGTTTCATAGTTGTTCTATTCAATCCAATCATTCCTATCTATTTAATCCAATCAATCCTATCATAGTATTTGGTTTCATCTTCATTTTTTCAATTTAGTAGAATTTCGTTTATGTCAGGTAGCACACCTACCGATAAGCGGAAAGTGATCATTATACCTAAACCCATGGATAGTAACCATTTTCTTTTATGAGGACTCTCTGTTTCCGGTATAGGACCAAACATTTCATTAAATGGATAATCATTTTGAAAGGCAGACAGCACTACTGGAGTAAGATCCTTCGTTTCCACGAAAACTACCTTACTATAATCAGTCACATTTGCCCTCTCATTGAGAAAGACATGATAATCTTCTGGAAACAGATCAACGGGTAACGCTTCTATACCGCTAACTGGTATATACCTGAACCATACAACGGTATAAAACCCAAATTTGACAAGAGCATAGAAATTCCCACATACAAACGATGTTCCATCCTTGGATTGGATTGTCATAAGATTCACTAAACATTGTGTGTGTATTTAGCGGTCAATGTATAATTTGAAGATTCTGTTAATCTTTGTAAAGATGTCCATAATCTGCTTCGCATAGAGAGTTCACCAAATTTCATAGGAGAGAGACTCCTTAAAGAAAGCATATCCCTTATATAATTATAATGAAACCTCACAATTGGTTGATTGAATTCGATATTATTGTGGAATAAGCACATATTATTCCAATTAGGACTATAATATCTATAACGGATTTCATAGTGCGTTTGCACATATTTATTTATATATTCTTTTAATATACGTGGATCTTGCAAACAGTTATTGACAATTTCCCTCTTCCTCCTCAAAGCAGTTATATAATTACCACTACCATATTCTATAGAATACGATTTGATTTTCTCGCTGATGGATTCTTTCCAATCTTCAGAGGGCGTATGCGTGTGAACGCTTGGTTCAAGCTCTTCACATAGACATGATCTTGGAAGACTCGTTTTTAGACCGAAGCGATTCTTTGAACCGAGTTCTTTCTCTTTCTTGCGAATGCTGATGGTTGGATTCAATGTTCTGGATCAGGTCCCTTGACCTTAGCGGCCTCGTTCTTTAAAAAAAGAACTACATTCAGTTGACACAGCTATTGACTCAGCTGTGAAGGAATGAATGGCGAATCGAGGGAGGAATATGGTAAAAGCTATGCTCAAAGGTAGGTGGTCGACAACATTGGTATCCCTTGCCAACTCTTGACCAGAGATACAAAGCACCTGCAGCTGAGGCATATCTCAGTAGCTTGCAGGAAGAGAAAGATGGACTTAAACACTATAGATCTTCGCGTGATCCGCTTCCCCCAGACCAGCCAATAGAAGAAATAGAAAAGAAAGGCTTTATATACTACATTAGATAGCAAGTGGAAGGATTTGCCAATGCGAAATTGAGTAGTAGGCACTTTCTTAATATCATGCGAACGGAAGGCTGGTATCGATGCCCAGGCTATATATACGCTATTAAATAAATTCTTGGTGTAACGTCAGTCAGCAAAGAAAATCAATAAGAATTTCATAAAGAATGAAAGGCAGGAAACAAGGAGAAGGAAGCTAGCAAACAATATGAAGGAAAACTTTCAAGCCTTATTCGTACTCCACGGGACCACGTATAATAGTTTCTTCTGAATGGAACCGTACCGATCTACTAAACGAAGGTGTTCACGAGAGGGAAGGGCTTATCTTCAAATTCGGTATCAACTGAGCAAATCTCCAAAATGCCTTTCATTCATAACAAAGGAAATGGCACCGAAACAACTTATCTGCAACCCTGACACCAGCAAGCACGGGCAAATTGATCCTCAAAACCAAAGGGCGTTAGCCAAGTCGAGGCTTTTGAAAAGCCTTACCTACAACGCGAGTCTCCTATTTGACTATCAACCATTCTAGTTTCAAAAAATGTTCCCATCAGTGCTGCTACTCGACTTTCTCATCTCCTATTTGTTTGAGCCATTCATTATAGTGGTGGTGCCGGGGAGGCAGCTTAGCACTCTAGTCCTAAAGAGTAAGTAATTGTAGCATGGGCAGGCAATCTCTTCGATTGATTCCCCTCCAGGAATTACTTTCATTAATTAGCCGGCCCACGGAGTGAAATATCGAACTTAACCTATAAATAACTAGTATCTCAAAAATCCAAATAAAAGGCTTTACTTTTAAAGCTTGTTAATGGAATTCCACAGGAGTCAAGCGCTAGCAAAGAAGAATTGGAAATCAGTCGCTTCCCTTCTGGGCTCAAGTCAGCAGAAGAGTGAACTTCATATTAATAGGTAAATCCTGCATCAAGCGTAAAGGAAGTACACTTATTTGGATTCGGCGCTTAATAACTCGTAGTTGACGTTGGTTTCGGTTCGATCAACTATCCTTTTTGAAGCGGATAGTTCACAGTGCTCATTCTCAAAAATTCCATGTTTATCATGATACGCTTCGAACGTGCGTGTTCCCGATTCATTGGAAAGTGGTTATTTTCACAAGATTCTTTGTCCCCGGATCTACTGTTTCTTATTCTTCTGATTTTGGTTTTCGTATCACGGATGTTGGTTCGCGCTTTATGGCCCCGTTCTGCAGTATTGACGTCTCGCATTTTCACTACTTTTGTTGTTCTTTCTTCAGCGGTTTTGAGTGGATCGGTGGCACACGCCGCTGATAACGAACCTATTAATAATGGGGCAGCTCCCGCTGCTTACGGATCCGGGGCAGAAGGACCCTCAAATTCCGCCTTATTCACTTATACTTCCGATTTGGCGGAAGATTCGGTCAGTTCCGGGCGTAGTAGAAGTACCGCCTCGTCCTCCTTTTTCCAAGGACTTTCGGGCCAGATTCCCACGGCACCAAATTCCCCCGGGGAAGAAGTACAGCAGAACCTTCCAAACTTTTTATCCCTGCCAGAGGAGGATACGGTGGAGCACTTATTAGGGGCAGGAAGAGCAGCCGGAGGAGCCGGGGGCGCAGGTGGGGCCGCTGGAACTGCCCCTGCAGCTGAGCAAATCCAGGGAGAAGATCATGCCGGGTTCGTGCCAGATCTCCACCAAATTCAGCATGATGTTATAAGAAACAGACTTGCTACTTCAACTCCCACAAGTGAAGTAAGCGACGATGAGATAGACGCACGCATTTTTCTTAAGAAAGATATTATCGATCGCATGGCCCAATTAGACCCGGACCGGGATGGATTCTGGAATGAGCAAAAGGACCACTTAGTCGCTCATGGAATCCTCAATAAGGGTAAAGAGTATACCTTCCAGGGACTGATAAACCTCTGTAAAAATTTAAATAAATGCGATGCAAACAGTCCTCTTTTCAATAAAATAAAGAAAATAAATAAGTACTAACTAGTTTATTTTTTGTTCAGCTTTTGCGCGTAAGGATATTGGTTGGCGAGCAGCATGCGGGTTAGGAGGACTATAATGAGGAGGATAGGATAGAAATCAAGATGTAAGGAAGCTGAAGCGGAAATGCAATTCTCGGGTGAGGAAAGGGTTGTCTCAGGTACGCCTGGGGCAGGATTGAATCGATGATTCTTCTTCAGAATCGGAGGAGGAATACGATTTATAGGCGCCCTTGGGCGATCCACTGGACGGATCCTTGGCTATATTTTTACTGAATGAAATTCGGCCTTCCACTTCCAAATACAAAGTTCTGTTTTCCTTTCGTTCTCTTCTTTCTTTTTGATTTTTGTTTGTTGCTTGAGACTCCGAGCACTATTGAGCCGGGTCCCTTTTATCAGCTTTGGACAGGTGTTATGACTAAGTTCATAAATGTGGGGCATCTATATTATTAAGCTTGTCGCTTGAATCAGTGTTGGTTGTTTTCTTAGTTGGGACTGCTCGCCTATTGTAATAAGATATTATGAACCGGGTCGTTTTAGGAGTTCGGCTATTGTATATTATGGGTCGCATTGATTCTTATTGCCGTTGGGGTTTCATGTTTGGTTACGACGTCTCGAAAGAATTGTTAGAACGGCGCGCGGGTCATATATTAGTAGGATCCCTCCAAAGTAAAGTAGTATGTAGTATGATTTCTTGAATCTCCTTCCCTTCGCAAAGAGAGGCGGGTCCTTCAGAGATAGGAGGTCTAGTAATTAATAGTTGTTAGAACATTTTCCGATAGAGCGGAAAGCAAGGTGTGTGTCTCGGTTAGACTACCTACTTTCTTCATGGACTTGAACTGGTGGGCAATTCCAACCAAGTGTTTCACCCGATCGTAGTATTTGAAATATCAGATATTGTTAGCGATGACAGCTGATAAGAGTTAAGTTTACTATGGAATTACGTAGCCCTACCTACACTATAGGCATCGGCAAGAGTAAGAAGAACTTGTGTGAATCGTTACACGGTATCGAGGACCCGTGCTGAATTGTCTGTTTCTCTTGTCTTTAGTGTTGCAGTTACTAAGCGAGTTGAAGCTTCTCGAGATGCAACCTCATCTGCTCTTGCAGGGGCGCCATTTCCCTTGTCTTGGGCAGGGCCGATATCCTTCCAACATGCCCGAGTATGGTCTGATCGTGGGACGTGGCATTGAGTGAGTTGCACGCTGACCTACTTTTCCGGCAGCTCATGACAAGGCTGGCACAGGGCTGGCATACGCTTTTAGTAAGTACCCTGGCAGGGCGTTTCCTTCACTCCACTAGGAAGACGAGGATGCTATTCTTTAAAGAACCGAGCTTGACAAGCATTTCCCATCCATCTTTCCCCTTCTTGATGAGCGCACCACGACTCATTCAAAAGAGAGAGTAAAAGGAAGGATTTCCCATGCCAAAGGATCGGAACAGATCGGGTCTCAATCCATCCGTACTTGCAATTTCATCATGATCCTTATCAACAGAGCTAATCGATACATTTATAAACAATGATACCTTGCTTTGTGTTTCCCATCTGTTCAAGTGGATAATCCCGATTCGGTTTTCGAGGGTTCGCTCGTCATTTATTCGTAGTAACGTCGTATTGCCTATGCAGCTAAATCGATAGGAATAGGATTTATCAAAGGAAAGGGCGGGTGGACATACGTTGCGGGTGTCCAGTTGGCATGGGTCTGGGTTCCGCTCATCAACTCGAACGGTCAATGCTGGCCAGATACCTGCATCGTTATACGTCACAAGTTGGGGTGGTTGAACAGGAAAAACAACAACGCTTTCCTTTTATGGCACTGCTCAATCCGAATACCAGCTACTATACCCTTTTCAAAATACTAGCTTTTTCCCTTTTGCCTCCCCCTCACGGGTAAGATATTTTATATTCCCTGGACTAGTACGCGTACGCTATTTATATTCCTTGCGCAAGAGCTATTCCTATCCTTTCAGCCAAAGCTTCCTGTCGGAAAACAGGTACGATTCACTAGAATACCCTACTCAATTAACCAACAAAGAGAGAAAAGAAGGTATTTGTGAAAAGAGAAAAGAAGTAGTTGTGTTGGCAGTAGATGGGTTAATGGAACAATTCAAACTTGAAAGAGAATTCTCTCTAGAGAGGGATTCTGAGGTAAAGTAGCTAAAATAAGGAAAGCAAGGTGTAAAGCGGTAAGGCATTACGCTGTGGTCAATCTTCAGATATAGAGTAGGTACCGAACCGGAGTCAGAGTGAACTGCGGTATTTCATTCAGTCAGCTTGGCTTTTCTATAGTTGGCCTTTTTGTCTACCTTCTTGAGTCAATGTCACATTGGTCCATTCCGGTCTTCAGTAAGTCAGTGTTCACCAAGCAAGCTGGAGCACCTTTCACTCTCGGGCATAAAGGCTTTTATCCAATTCATTCACAGGAAGGGTAGAAGGAGCTTCAAAGCTTTTAGCCGCCGTTGGAGCTCTTTCTTTTGGCCCTACGAATGAAATAAGCGTGAAATAGCCGTAAGCGGTGGTGGTGAGGAAGTCAGTCAGGTTAGAATAGAACTAGCCGACGCTTTGCTTTTTCAAAGATAGGATCCCGTATGCTTTTGGGAAGGTATGCCACACCCCGTCTCCACAGGCAAAAGTAAAGCCGGCAATGGGTATTTTTAGGTCTCTGCCGTAAGGAATTGGATGTCAAGACGACGATAGAGATTTGAGCTGTAAACACAAGAAGTAAATGCCAAATTGGGAGTTGGGGTTCCTTAACTTAAGTTGACGGTGGAACCCCTTTGAACACCCCGCCTAAATGGGAAGGAAGCTCTAGAAAAGGAGCTCGCAGTTCCTCAATAATAGACTCGCACCTGGGAGAAGGGGATCAAATATATAAGGTTGAATGAATGGAAAAAAAAGAAGAATAAGTTTGAACCCGAGTGAGTATGGACCATACGCTCATCTTTCTTCTCAATCTACACCTCGTTCCGCGAGAGCCCTATCCTCGTTTCGAAATAAAGGACCGTAGTGAGGATCGATCCCGGATAAGTGAGTCAGTGTAGGGACAGAGGCTGATGATTCTAAAGGTGATTTAAAACTAGAAGATGACTTTATTTGAAAACGGAATCCAAATATCAACAAAAAGATGAATGGAAAGTCTTGTCGATATGAATTGATCTTCAACCCAATGACAATGCTTCGATTTCGATCTTGACTTCTTTCTTGGATGCCTGAAGTTTGTGTTCGCATTTCATCAAAGGAAAAGTGGGCTGTACCTACATGAAGGTAAGAGTTGCTCGTGTAAAAGCAATATCTTCTATTTGACTTATCTAGCCGTGTCTTGTCTTGCACATACTCGGCTCGGTGAATGGTTCATCTTCGATTGGCATGGAGCAAGAAAACGGATTGAAGCAGAGCCAGCACACCTCAGTGAATATCATTATTTAGGACAAGCACGAAGAGGAAGAGCTTTGTCCTTCGGCCTTGAATCAGCATAAAGCCCCTCGCCGAGCCACTTCTTTGACATTACGTCATGATGAATAGGGTTCGACTCATTCATGTCTCCACACCCAGGTTGTGCCGCAGCCCCCTAGATTGAAATATGACAACAAACATTTGCTATGGGCGGGGGGTCCGCTTCGGTAAAAGCTGCCCAGCCTGCCACGCTTTGGAAGAGCTTCGGAACAGTTTTTCCCTAGTTAGGTAACCCGGTTTTGACACCATGGCCCCTATGAATTATCAAGCTGCAGCTTCGCTACCAGGTTGTTTACAAAATGAAAGAAGAAAATACGAAAGAAAAGCGTCCATTGTCTAATGGATAGGACAGAGGTCTTCTAAACCTTTGGTATAGGTTCAAATCCTATTGGACGCAATCTTATTTCTATCTATTCTTTAAATAACTATACTAAAAACTAAGAAAACTTTTTTGCATGATTCAAATGAAAAATCTTTCTCAACGATTTCTCCTCTACTAACAAGAGTAGACATGCAAAATTGTTGTTTGTTCCTGAAGGGAAAACCGTTCGAGCTGTTCCTGAATAGCTTCCTTCAAAAGGATTTCCGCTTCCTCGGTGAATGTCTTGCTAGAAGATAGAATTTCTTGGAATTGAGGTTTGGTATCTTTTAGGTGTTTACGTAACTCATCCAGAAATTTCTTTACCTGTCCAATTTCTAAGGAATCAAGATATCCTCTCGTTCCGGTATAAATAGTAGCTATCTGCTCTTCCACTGGGAGAGGGTTTGATTGGGATTGTTTAAGCAATTCTCGTAATCGTCGACCCCTTGCCAATTGATTCTGACTTGTTTTATCGAGAGCAGAGGCGAATTGTGCAAAGGCTTGTAACTCTGCGAATTGAGCTAATTCCAATTTAGATTTGCCAGCTACTTGTTTCATGGCTTTAATTTGAGCCGCGGATCCTACTCTGGAAACAGAAATACCCACATTAATAGCAGGTCGAATTCCGGCATTGAATAGATCTGCGGATAAGAATATTTGCCCATCTGTAATGGAGATTACATTAGTAGGAATATAGGCGGAAACGTCTCCAGATTGAGTCTCAACTATTGGTAAAGCGGTCATACTTTCTTCCCCTAAAAGAGAATTAAATTTAGCGGCTCTTTCTAAAAGGCGTGAATGCAAATAAAAAACATCCCCTGGGTAAGCTTCGCAGCCGGGGGGTCTTCTTAATAGAAGGGACATTTGGCGATAAGCTTGTGCCTGTTTGGAGAGATCATCATAAATTATTAAAGTATGCCGGTACATAAAATACTCAGCCAGGGCCGTATAAGGAGCGAGGTATTGTAATGTAGCAGGGGAATCCGCCATTTCAGCTACTACAATAGTGTATTCCATGGCCCCCTCTTTTTCTTCTTGTTCCCAATTCACTACTAAGCAAGTTCGAACGAATTGCATATATATTATCTCTCATATCAGATGTGAGTCACCGCCTAAACTACACTGACTTATCGAGGTTCAAACTGTCTCGCGGGTAAAGCAATAAACTCTCTCTTCGAGCTCAGTCACAATTCATTCAATCTGTGGCAGTAGTCGTAGATAGCGTAGCCCGGGATGTTAGCCATCTACCTATAGTGTGAGAGTACTTTTCTTCGAAACTCTATAAGTGTAAGAAAAGAGTGCATGTACTTTTAGTGGACTTGACTTTTTCTATAGTGTGAGAGTACTTTCTGTTCAATCCAGTCGCTCCAGATCTGCCCGAGACATGCGCCTAAGGAGAAATTGTGGTACGTAGGTTATGTGTCTGTCTTATGTCGTCCTAGTGATTTATCATCGGAATAGCTCAGTTCGAGAGAGGGGGTGGAATTTTAAATTCGAATTGGAAGGTTTGACAGCCAAGGAGCGGCAAATAAGTAAATATCTTCGACATAGCTGAAGAGAAAAGGAATAATAATATCTTTCTTATTTCTTTCCCATGACGACTAGGAACGGGCAAATCAAGAATTTCACTTCGAATTCCGGACCTCAACATCCTGCTGCTCATGGTGTTTCACGATCAGTATTGAAAATGAAAGCTGAAGAAGTTATCGAAACTCGGAACCACATGTTCAATCTTTTTTTAGCGGTTTCCCCAGAGATCTTTATCATTAACGCAACCTTCATTTTGCTCATTCATGGAGTTGTATTTAGTACCTCTAAGAAAGATGATTATCCACCGTTAGTTAGTAATGTGGGTTGGCTTGGATTACTTAGTGTTGCGCGCCTAGGAGGGCAGCGCGCTTGGGGTGCGGAGGAGCTATTATCGCCCAGCTCCCTAACCTAATGCGGCCGGACCGCAGGGAACCTTAGCATGGGGGGACGTCCTAATCCTTTTGCCGCCGCAAGGCTGGCTAATCGTACGCAGCAGGAGCAAGGGAACTCCCCTGGTTCAGGAAGGCACATGAGTCCGAACGCTATTATGAATGTGCGACCGACACTACACTACGTAGGTACCTGTGCATGCAGGTGAGGCGTCGGTCGGTCCTAAAAACGGCGGCAGCTAGCGAGGAGTTAACGACCGGACGTGCTGCAACCTAGGGATCACCAGGCAGCTCTTTCGCTCTATAGGGATATCGGGGGGGCATAGCACAATTCTTCTTGGAGGAGGGTTGGTTTGCCCAGGTGACTGATCCTGCCATAATATACTCCCGCCAATTCTATTGCACCGGCAACCGAAGTCGAACATACATACGACGATCTTCATGCGTGAAGGGACGGGAGGAAAGAAAGGGCGGTAGATGATAATGCGAAAGGGCGCCGCGTCTGGGCGGGCGGGCTGAATGGATAAGCGAAAGATGCCATGGAGTGGGGAATATCCCGAGTCTAAAGTTAGACAACTAAATGCACTTCAAGGTGCAGCCGAGGAACTGGGGGACCTTCTCGAGTACAGGATAGGCAATTGAGAGATAGAGTTAGCCTATTCGTTAGGGGGAATCAATGCTCCGGACCGAATAGTTACCTCCTTTTCTTTCTCTGGCGCATATTAGCTTAGCAGCGCTCAAAAGGCCCTGGTTGGTTCCTCTCTTAGGCCACACTTTCCTTACCTTACTCCCGCAACACTCCCACTCCAAGCTACGCCTGCTGAGCAAGATGCATTGCGATTTCCTCTTCTGTGGACGCACCTTCGCCTCACTATGACCCGGGACGGGAAGAGAAAGACTTTTATTTTTCCGGTGATAGTAAAGCCAAAGACCCCAAGACAAGGTACAACTGTTGGGAAGGGGACATGATCAATAGAACCTGGCTGGATCCGGGCTGGGATAGTGGCGCCCATTCCTAACCAGTTCTGAAAAGGTTCGCTCATGCTGGAGGTACTAACCACTTAGTGATCGGTCCGCTAGTTCACGCAAATCCGAAGAAGTTATCACGGACGAGCCACATGCAGGGAAACTTGCACGTGTGGTTCTGGCCGGGCTTTCCTTCGGTATCTAATAACCTTGCTTCTGCTCGCCGCTGGCGCACCTCTCCTAACTATTGCCCATTTATTCTGGAATAATTTTTTTAGGAGGGACAATTTTACATATTTCTGCCAAATCCTTCTATTATTAAGTACGGCTGGTACCATTTCGATGTGTTTCGATTCTTTCGAAAAAGAGAGGTTTGATGCTTCTGAATTCATTGTATTAATTCCACTTCCTACTCGCAGTATGCTCTTAATGATCCCGGCTCATGATTTAATTGCCATGTATTTAGCTATTGAGCTTCAAAGTTTATGTTTTTATGTGATCGCAGCATCAAAAAGAAAGTCTGAATTTTCCACGGAAGCCGGCTCAAAATATTTGATCTTAGGTGCATTTCCCTCTGGAATATTATTGTTCGGGTGCGACCGGACTACTACCGATCAATTTTTTTAAACTTCTTTATAGACTTGTAGAGACCCTCTATGTAGTTGTAATTCTAGGGCAATCGATCTACTTTCCCCATAGCCCTAAGGCTGTGTCTCGATCTCCTACGCGCGAAAGATAAGATACGGGGGACGGGGTCCTATGGTATGGGTCTTCGACCCTTGGTCTAATTCCACGACGGAGAGTCGGCGTGGCGTAAAGTGAAGATTGGGGGGAATAGAGCTCAATCCCCGTCTGGGGTATTCCGAAGGTGTAACCTAGGCAACGAAAAAGGGGCCCGATACTTCAACTAAAGGAGCGACCTGTTGGTTCACCAAACCCCGACCCAGTGTCACACGTTCTCCAGGTCCGAAGGGATCCAGTGCCCAACTACCGACTCCTCCCGGAATTGCGTTATCGGAGCCGAGCCAGGAATAGCCGTTAGTGGACACCTACCACTTTTCACCGGTTAGAGAGGCCCTCTTTAATACATTAAGAAAATATGTTCACAGGGGCCAGAAAGACTCGGTCATAGGAACTTAGACCACCTACGCGCTGGTAAACGAAAACCACCTCGACCGGATCTACCGAACGAAGAAGGCCGCCCCGTCGAAAGAATTAACACGCCAAAAGGGCCACCAGCTTTCCCCCAAAAAAGGGGAGATCCGCAGCTTACTGCTCACGGAAACATCCGACCTTATGGTCAAGTCGTCCGCCTATCTTTCTGATCTCATTCGTTTGTAGATCGCATAAAAAGTTCTTCGTTTTTCCTGGCCAAGGCCAGTTGGGATCAGTCTCTCTAATCCAAGGAGAGCAGAAGTACACATAATTGTGTCCAAAAGTGATCATGTTATTGTCTCTCCAAGAGTATATCTAAACTCGTCGGAAAATACATTCTAGGAGTAGGAGGCTCGTCCCCAAACGATCTCTTACTACTTTTTTGTGCTTATTCTTTCTCGTTGGAGTTGCCGCAACAACTTTTTCAGGGTCCTCATCTGCCTCTCCACTATGGAGATGGGTGCTGTCTGCTGTAGAAGTCGAAATAATCTTCTTCTTTTTCACTTTAGCCAATATGAGTTTACCCGGCACTAGCAGCTTTATTGGGGAATTTCTAATCTTAGTAGGAGCTTTCCAAAGAAATGGAAAAGTAAGGAATTTTCCTTACCATTACTTCCGTGAATGTGAGGACTTTGTCACTTTCCTTCATTTTTTTCTTTATACAAGTGGTGTTGCACTTTCTGCTGGCGAACTCTTATTTTTGGATCAAAATCTTCCGCCCGTGGACGAAGCTCCACCGAGTAGAGAGATTTTGGATCTAGATTTGAACGCCCCGCTCCCTGACCCGGAGCCGGAGGTAGAGATTGTCCCCGGGGACGACCAACATGTCCCACCCATACAGGAGGACAATCCCATCACGTTCCACTTACAAAATGATGAACAGAGGGAGTCATTGGAGCAAATGCTGCATTCCGTCAAAGAAAGATGTATAATGAAATTAAGAAATGAGCTGATCGTAAATAAGAGAAGTAGAAAATGGGGATCAACAAAATTCTGAAATAGGCCTTACCCACCGCCCTATTTCCTTTCCAACTCTTCACAGAGCAGTAGATTCGGGTGCATCATCACATGTTACTGGTATGTTGGATGACGATCGGAATTCAAAGAAGAAAGAAGAAGGGCCCGACAAGATATAATATAATACGCATCCAGCTTTTGCTGAATATAGTGAGTGTTAAGCAAAGTACAGTACGCCTTTAGTTCTGATTTCTCCCAGTTTAGTTCCTTTTTAGTTTAGTTAAGCCATTTAGTTACGTGAAGTCGGCCCTCGAGTCTTAGTAGAGTAGCCTAAAGCAGTGGAAACTTGCCATGCATTCTACTCAATAGGGAAGTGAAGTTATAGAAGTCTTTCTTCCTCTTCTGGTGAAGCTAGCTACTGTCGTTTCTATTGGTTTCTCAAGAGGCTCAAGGTCTTGCTCTACCTAATCCGATCTAGTTCCGGTCTGTAATGATGGATAGGAAGGGTTGAGAGAACTACGTATCTCGCCTAGCATTTGTGTGTGCGCACCTGCTTTTGGGCGGTTAGCGAAACGAAAGTAAAGACAGCTATGTGTGATGAAGTAAGCCCTACGATGCTCGGTTAAGCAAAGACTGCTGTTATCTCATACAAAACAAGGACTCGGGAGAAGAACTAGTTATCCCCAGAGGGGGAACTATGATTCTCTCAGATGTGTCTATCGATATAGATCAAGTTGAGTGTTCAGCGAAGTATGCTAGCCATTGGCCTTACGTTCAGGATACTCCTTCCTGTCCTTGCGATGTTTGGTTAAGTGTTATCAATCAGCTTTCCTCTTCTTCCAGCATTCTTCTAAGGTTTGCCTCTAACGATGGTTGAATAGCTCCTGTTGTTTTTATTCCATTGAATCGATTTCATGCACTTCCCTCAAGCCGAAACCGGAACGGGAAACTTGTCTTGTATAGTAGGCAGCGGATCTCTTCTGTTCAGTTCTTTCCCTGCTACGCTACTTTGTGATGTATCCTGCCTGCCATCACTTCCTATCGTCAAGTAAGCTGATTGAGTGATTCCAGGTGGTAGTCATCCTTGTAATACCTCATGAAGAAGCAAGGCTGCGCTCTGCGCATATTGTTCTTCAGATCGATTGTGTCACAAGAAATAGCTCAGTTAGAGCCCTAATTGTTTTCTCTTTCTATACGAGAAACGAGAATTATCATTTCAATTGGGCGGTCCATTTTCCGATCCTTCAGATAGTGATAGTGCTATGTTCAGTTATGGGCGACCTAAACCTAATGCTTATCTATAGCACTATTCCTCAATCCACCCGAAGTTAGAGCTAGGCTCATCGGGCTCGCTTCTCAATACAATGCCTTTACCACTGATTGTTAATAGAGGCTTCTCAGAAGAAGAACAACAAAAAGTTGTTTCGAAAAATTCAAGTACCGGCCACACTTCAGTATCCATAGATATAGATAGGGCGAGGCCTTACTACACGAGCTCGTAAGTCAAGCACGGAACGAGCCTTGTCTACGAAGCTTCGCTTCATCATCTTGCTTGCTTCTGGCGAAGCTTAACGCACTATAACATAGGCATGCATGATGGTATGGTAGGGTCCAAAGATACTTTTAAGGCCGACCACTACATAGGAGCGATAGGAAGCCAAGCCGTCAAAAGGAAAGGCGAGCAGCCCTTGGCTTTGATGACATCCCGACCTGTAGAAAAAGGATCAAGCAGAAGGAAGATCTGCTAAAGATTTTGATGCCCTTGCAAAACAGAGTCCTAAAAAAGGAAGTGGGTTGGGCTCTTATCTTAAGTGGGATGTTCGGCCATTGGTTTCAGCACTGACCGTAAGTCTGAATCTGATGAAACTTAAGTGCCTTTTACTTTGGTTCGAAAGATGACCGTCCCATTAGCCAGCCTCATCCACAGCTTCGCTAGATTTCTTTGATCTCGTGCATTTGCAACGCGGTGCTCGTAATTTCCCCAAGAGGTTGCTATGGCTTGGAGGTCTAACGGACTTTCGTCCTTCGACGCCTATAGGCGGCTTCGCTATCGCTCATGACTTGGTATAGAAATCTCTCCGTGTAGTGTAGTGGTCGGCCTTCCCATCTCCAAGTCATGGGAGTGAAATTCATTCCATTCCGTATAAGTAAGTTGATATGATAGGCTTTTCGGCACATCCTATGAAAGGCTCTCACCTAGCAGGCCTCTTTGACCCAGTGCTGGTACATTCTACAGTGGGAACCACCAGCCCCAATTGCTTATCCATTCAGTATTGGGTGCCATACTAGGAGTTATTATCATATAGTGAAGCGAGAAAACGACATATGCGACCGGTTTTGCTTTTAAGAAGAGCCCAGTGTTGAAGTAAACCACGAATCAAAGCCTAGGCTAGCCTATCAGTAAAGAGCTTCCTTCTAGGAAAGGTTTCATGAGATGTTGATGTGCTACCTTCTAGCCTACACCAATGTCTTAAGTTTCCTCATAATAATGACATCGTTGTTGTTTTGGCCGAACCGGAAACGGTGGTACCACCATAAGTAGGTTCTTTCGGTATTGACCAACAAGTCCCTCTCATTGAGATTAATACCAGCTTGGTGAAACCGGAATTTCCTAATCAAGAAAATCTGCTTGAAAATTTGCACAAGGAACAAGGTTTAGGAAAAACAAACCAAGGCCGGTTAGAGCTAGTGGTCTTAACCAAAAACAAAGGGACTGGGTTATTAATCTTCCAAAATAAATACTAGCTAGGGTTTCCAATTTTGCTCCCAATGTATCCATAAATGAGACATTTGTTCAAGGCCTTCCGGGAATGTAATTACGAATAAATGGTCTATTTCAAAATGATCTTGAGGGGATCAATGTGATAGATAGGGTACTCGCAAACACTCCACCTAGCCAAAGTAATGCCTCGTCTACCTCTAGAACAAACCTACCATCAACAGGCGACAATCCGATAGGCAACAGAGAGAAAGTGGAAGAATTGCTTATTTTCTAACTAGGGGCCTTCTACATGCTATTATTATACCTCGCATCCCATGAGCGACTTGGACCGAACCGGGGATTTTATGTTCCTACACGGCCCGAGAATCCAATGTTTCGAGAGTTGCAATCCGACATTACAAGAATTGGGACCAACGAACTAAGGAGAATAAACAATGAAATCACACCGGCAAATCGGTATGATGGAAAAAGTTTCCCTATAAAACACATCGAGACCTACTGTAAGCAATGTGCGCCTATGAGGTATGATGATTTCACTTTCATTCTTTTTTTCCAAGCTACCCTTACAGGCACTGCACTCAAATCAACAATTAAGGGATTCAAAGGGAAAGAGTTTTGACCAATCAGCTCTATTTTTTTTATCACCTTCCCTTTCAATAGAACTGTAAGTAAAGTACTCTTGAAAGCGGGCAAATGCAAGTAGCTCAACCTTAGAGATGCGAGTTATTGATCTCCTACATCGCCTAACTCCCGAATATCACTATCTCAACCCGCCGACCACTCATCTAGACTATTGTTGAGTTTATGAAAAAAAATATAGTAAAAACATGAAATTGAAAGGAAACACGGCGGACCTGAGACTGAAAGCCCAGCAGCTCAGCATGCAAGGCAACAATTTGGAGATACAATGGACCGACCTGCAAGCAAGAAGATGGATATCTGGATCAGCAACAGAGAAAAAAACCGAGAGGTGGTTGCAACAATCACAAACCATAAAAAAAATAGCATATCCCGTGTGTGCTCTAGTTTCGGGTTCTCCTAGACCACCATTATGAACCAAAAACAACCATACCTAGTGAAGTGATGCAGTCGACCTGGAGAGGAAGATTTATCTTGTTCAGTAGATAGATGTATAACGCAACTGATTATGCTTTAACTACAGGTGCATACGGCCTTTCTTTTCTTCTTCAGGTTCAGT